CCCAATTTCAATTTTTTAAAAAGGACTTTTCTTTATGATATTTGCGACCTTAGAGCATATATTAACTCATATTTCCTTTTCGATCATCTCAATTGTGATTCTAATTCATTTGATGAACTTATTAGTCTACGAAATCGAAGAATTACGTAATTCGTCAGAAAAAGGAATGATAGCTACTTTTTCCTCTATAACAGGGTTTTTAGTTACTCGTTGGATTTCTTCGGGACATTTTCCTTTAAGTAATTTATATGAATCATTAATTTTCCTTTCATGGAGTTTATCCATTATTCATATAATTCCGTATATTAGGAATTATAAAAATGATTTAAACACAATAACTGCACCAAGTGCCTTTTTTACCCAAGGTTTCGCCACATCAGGTCTTTCAACTGAAATGCATCAACCCGCAATATTAGTACCTGCTCTACAATCTCAGTGGTTAATGATGCATGTCAGTATGATGTTATTGAGCTATGCAGCTCTTTTATGCGGATCATTATTATCAGTTGCTCTTATAGTGATTACATTTCAAAAAAAAATCGATTTTTTTTTGAAAAACAAGAATTTTGTAAGTTTAAGGAAACCGTTTTTCTTTGGTGATATGGAATATTTGAACGAAAAAGGAAGTATTTTAAAAAAGACTTCTTTCCTATCATTTAAAAATTTTTACAAATATCAATTAATTCAGCATTTGGATTCTTGGAGTTATCGTGTCATTAGTTTAGGGTTTACCTTTTTAACCATAGGTATTCTTTCTGGAGCAGTATGGGCTAATGAAGCATGGGGTTCATATTGGAATTGGGATCCTAAGGAAACTTGGGCATTTATTACTTGGACCATATTTGCAATTTATTTACATACTAGAAAAAATTCAAAATTGCAAGATCAAGTTATGAATTCGGCATTTGTAGCTTCTATAGGATTTCTCCTAATTTGGATATGCTATTTTGGGATCAATCTATTAGGAATCGGGTTCCATAGTTATGGCTCATTCCAATGAATATCTAATTGGATAAAATAAACTGCATCAAAGAATACATAAAACAATTGTCAGATTTTCAGATATACAATGAGATTTTGTGCGAGTTTTTGAGAACCTTTTAAATAGAGGAATTATTCAAATGGTTCTCAAAAACTTTAGATATATCTAATTAAAATTCTAATTAACACTTACCTTTTTTTGATTGCACAACGAAGAATCGTGAAAATATGAAAGTCAAAGAATTCTAAGACTTTTTTTCCAATTCAATTCAATTTATTGAATCTAAAAAAAGAATTAGTATCTATAAAAAGAGAACTTGTACCTTGTCAACCGATAACGGGAGAACAAATCAGGATAAATACCAATTCCTATTACAGGTAGAAAGATATATATCAAGACAAATAGTTCTCGTGGTCCAGAATCAAAAAAATTGAGTTTGTAATATTAAAGAGCTTGTATCCATAGAAAATCTGACGTAATATCGTAACATAGATAATAAAAAATAGAAGTTAATATCATTCCAATTGACATCACAAAAGTAATTAACATTTTTGGTATGAAAAGATATTTTGGGCTGGTAATTATTCCAAAAAAGAGTAAGAATTCCGCAACAAAACCACTCATTCCTGGCAATGCAAGAGAAACCATCGAGAAACTACTAAACATGATAAAGATTTTTGACATTGGAATAGGTATCCCCATCTCTTCGAGATAAAAAAAAAGGAAAAAAGTCTCGAGAAGAAAATGGTGCTATTTGACTACTATACATTGATAACATCAAGAAATAGAAAAATCGCGGATTTTGAGTAATTGGCCAAGCTACTAAAGTAGTTATAAATCCTGTCAGTAAAAAGGGTCCTATGAAAAGTCCATCGGTTTCCAGTCTCCATTGAAAATCAAAAAGATTGATCCATTTAGAATCCTTCTTGGATTGAGTTAATGGATCGGATCGTCCAATTGGAAAATGATAACAAAATAAATAGATCATTAGAAGGAACTCTAGGATATATATATATAGAGTATACCATTTTTTATCCTATGAGTGAAAAAGATAATTGAAGAACCCGCAAATATGGGCAAAACAAAAAGTATTGTTAACCAACGAAAATAACTCGTGATAAAGACAAGATACAAGATAAGATTATACCAGAAAAGCCCGTGCTCGGGAGAAGAATAATATATTCTCTTTTCTCGAATACGGGCTTTTGTCGGTAAAGAGGAATCAAATGATTCAAGTGGAGTTTTTTGTCACATATCAATAAGAAAGACCCATGCTGCGAGTTGTTTCATGCCATAAATAAACACGGACACTCAAAAAATCCGTTGGACAAGCGGATTCACATCTTTTACAACCTACACAATCTTCGGTTCTTGGCGCAGAAGCAATTTGCTTAGCTTTACATCCGTTCCAAGGTATCATTTCCAATACATCCGTGGGGCAAGCTCGAACACATTGGGTACATCCTATACATGTATCATAAATCTTTACTGAATGTGACATTGGGTCTGTAAATTCCAGTTTTGAACACAAAAAATTTTCAATCTGGTAAAATAAGAAAATGAAATAATCATATATTTTCTATTGTAGACACCAGATGAATCAATGATTTATCAAAATTTTAAGAATCAATAGGTTTTTTAATCTGTTTATGAGAAAGGACCAAGATACTTTGATTTCCATTTCAATAACCATGAAATATAAGTTTACGAATTCAATTCATGTTAATTTTACTATATTTTACTATATATTTTACTATATATATATAGATATAGAATATAGAAAGATTCTAGTATATAGGTAGAATCTAGTATATAGGTAGAATAATTATATAGATAGATAGAAATAGAATTAATTTGATATTAGGTTAGTGATAGAAGAGGTTAGTAACTCTAAATCTCAATCATAAATCTATATGAAAAAAGAGAAGAAAGAAAATAAATAAGATAAATAAGTAAATAATAATAAGAGAATTTTCAATTCTATTAAGATTGAATTCTAATTCTATTAGATTCTATTTAGAATATTCTAAATAGAATCTAAAAGTCTTATGTTTTGATTTCTATGTGAAAATAGAAGAATTATGACTAATTCTTCAGCAAATTTGATTGATTAATACGAATTTATTTTTTGTTACGATGGATCGACGAAACAATAGGTAGGCCAATAACTGCTTAAACAGCAGCAATGGCTATAACAAAGATTGAGAAAATTTCTCCTTTTAATTGTTGACTATCAAAAAGATTGGAAAATGTGACGAGATTTATATTCACCGAATTCAGTATAAACTCAAGACACATAAGTGTTCTAGCCATGCTTCGGCTTGTGATCAGTCCATAGATAACGATAGAAAATAAAGAAACACTTAGAAGAAATACATGTTCTAACATTATTGATAAATTCCCCATCTCTCTCAATTCATTGAAATATGAAAAAAAAAATGAAATCAATTAAGTTGACTAGAATAGAAGAATTACAGAACAAAAGAATATATTCACAGTAGATTGAGAAAAAAAGAGATTACATTCTTTCAATAAAAAAAGAAGTTCTTCTTTCTTATTATATTAGATTATTGATGAGCCATAGTAATTGCACCTATCAAAGAAAGTAAAAGGATTAGATAAATGAGTTTAAAAGGAAGAGAAAAATCTGTGGATAAATGAATCCCAATTTGTTGAACGTTACTTATGAATAAATCCTGTTCTATAATCTGATTTGATCTTGTAGTACAAAAAATTCCGTACCATAACGTATTTGGGAGAGTAGTCATTCAATGAAAAAAAATCCTTGTAAAAACCAATGAAGTGATCCTATTTCCAAAGGTCCGCAAATAGGAATCATTGGAATATTCTGATATACAAACAAGAAGAACCAATACCAATGAAAAGGCAGAATCAATGGGATTAGTAAGTAATACTATTCCCAGACCTCCTAATATAAGAACTGATCCTAGAAATATTACTAAAGATATTGAATAGTTACATTGTATGGGATAAGGTAATTATGAAACTTTGTCCAATGTACCTTGTGGCTCATATTTTTTTCCTTAATTCATTATTTCATTAATTTATTAAAAATTTATTAAAATGAAAAATATAAACAAAGAATAACTGAACTAAGAAAAAAATAATTAAAAAATAAAAAAGAACAAGAATAAGAAATTCAAATTTAATTAAGAAATTTTTGGTTCTCGAATATTTAATTGATCCATTAATTTCTTATAACGCACTTTATTTTTCTTTGACAAATAAGTCAATAATCGTTGACGTTTTCCTAGAATTATTCGTAGACCCCTTTGTGATAAAAAATCTCTTTTGTGCAATTCTAAATGTGAAGTAAGTCTTCGTATCTTATTGGTGAAATGGAATACTTGAAATTCAACAGATCCACTATTTTCTTCTTTTTCTTCTTGTGTAATAACTGAGATGAATGAATTTTTTGAATTTTTTTTGACCATAAATGAAAATTTGTATCTTTATTTTCTGTGAATTTTACCGATCAGGAAAAATAAAATAAAATAATAATAATAAAGAATCTTTCTTATGCCAGTTATTTTTATCTTTTCATCTAGTATACATCAAAATTGGATTCTATTCATATACTCTTTTTTTCATTTATGTGGTTTATGTTTTTATGTTTTGTATATTTTAATCAAAATATACAAAACATATATGTATTCGCGAAAAAGAACAATTTCTTTGTTCTTTTTACTTAAAGAAATTCCACTCTTCCTAATGAAAGTTGATATACTATGAAATCAGCATCATGTATTATAGTATTACTACATAGTGTATATGTTTTGGCTTTCTCATCTACCAAATATGTTAGACGATATGTAGGAAATCAACTATAAATTCTTTTTCATTGGAATTGAATTGATTCCTAATTGTTAATACATATGTATTCTTGACATACTGAAACGACTGCTGTTATTGGCATCAAACCAATAGCGATTCATACAAGCTAAATCTTCTAATCTATAATTGGGCCAAAGAAACAATTTGAATTTAATGAAATTTTTTCTATCTGTATTAATATGTTTGTTCTCATTCAAAAATTGCCTACAGTTTCTTATTTTATTTTCATTGCAAAATCTTGGATTTCTATCCACAACATGAAAATTCCGGGAATTTAAACAAATTCGAATTCGAAATTCTCTACGACGTCTGGGGGATAGAATATTTTCAGGAACAAGTAAATCATAATGATTTTTGTCTCCACTCAAAAATATGTTTCTGTGTCGTGCAATGGATTTTTCAAACCCCCTTTTCTCAATTCTTTTTTTTGTGTATTTTTTATTTGTTTGGTACTTCTTATTATCGACTGATGAAATATCCATAGTTTGATATATAATAGATTTTCCGTCCCTTCGTATAGATAGACAAATTGGTTCAATAATAAATATTCCCTTTCTTATCACTTCTGCAAGAACTAGGTGCCTTTGAATCAACATTTGATCTAGATTTATTTCACCTCTTTGAATCGAAGATATAGCAATTTCCTTTGGATTTATCAGTCTAAGTAGGAGACAATATACCCTTATATTTTTCATTACTTTATTATTCAAATGATCAGCCCATCTTAGTTGAAAAAGTAAATATTTTCTCAAAAAGAAATCTAGTTCCATTTCATTCTTGCTCTTATATTGTTTTTTTTTTATACCTTTTTTTATTTCTAAGCTTGCGTAATCTTCTTCAATATCTTCAATAGCTTTTTTATTCTTAGATGATTTTACGTTAATTTTTTTACTTTTTTCATTTATAGAAAAATTAAAAAAGAGTGATTTGATTGGGATGATCCAAGGTTGAATTTTATATACATCAAAAAGTAGTACAAATTCTGGAAAGAACCAAGTTTCTAGATTGGATATAGTATCATGATTGGATACGATATCATTATCATAGAACCTTTTTTTATTCATTCCCATGCAATCAAAAACGAAATTGTATGTTTTGCTCTCTTGATGAATTGTAGGAACAAAAAGATCTTTTTTTTCCATTTTGTTGAAATTATTAATTTCAGTCTTAGTATTTTTCTGAATCTTGATGCCAATATGTGCATTGGTCCAGATCTCTATATTATTCTCAATATTATTTAGAAAACAAAGATGAAGAATTCTACAATCAAAATATTTTCTATCCAAATTAGTATTCCTATCAATAAGAAATCCTTTTTCTAGATAATCATTACTAGGTATACTTACCAATACATAAAATGATTCAGGTTTTGATGTATTGAAATGATATGTAATTTCTTGGTCCCCGTTTTTTTCTAATGTTGATTCAGAAATGTATAAATTAGGAAGGCTTATGTATTTATATGATAAAATATCATATCTGTAATGTTTTTTCCATTTATCTTTTTTATAGAAATCCAATTGGTTTGATTCCTTATTTTGAATCATACGATGTTTATCAATTCTATTTCTCCATTCTTTAGGTGCTAATACTAATTGATACTTTTTTTTTTTAGATAAATCATATTGATAATAACTTTTTAACCAGTTTTTCCATTCGTTCATTACAAACGTATTAATTTGCTTATGTCTTGATTTATAATTAAAAATTCCGTGTATCATATAATAGTCTTTTAAATTATCCTTAAAAAAAGGATAGCTCCCTTGATATTGAAGTACAGATCTCAATTGATACTTATTAAGTAATTGGTTTTGTGATATTTTGTAAAAAACATATGCTTGGGATAGGGACCAATAAGTATTGGAATTTTTATTGCTAGTCTTAGTATTATCAATATTTGAAAACAATTTTTTTATAGTCAAAAGAAAATTCATTGTATTTTGATTTCTTTCATCAATTCCTTCTTGTTCTTTATTTATTCCATTGTTGTAAATGGATTTATTAAAGATCTTTTTTGTTGATTCAAAGAAAAGTTGTATATTGATCTTAGAAATGGTAATGGTACATAAAAAAATATCTATGTATATTTTTTCAATGAATGATTTGATAAAGTAATGTAATTTACGCATTAATCGGATATTTTTCCTTTTTAATATTTTCCAAATATGCTTCTGTAATCCCGATCTTTTATTATCATAAATTATAACTATTTCTTTTTTTTTCTTGTCTTTTGCAGTTCCTTCAATTTGATTCCTAATTTGAATTGTCTTATCAGAAAGATCTTTCATTCTTCTTTCTATTAGTGAATAATTGAACCAATTTATCGTTTGATTTAGAACGGATGATTCGCTAGGAATATTTCTTTTTAAATCTTTTTTATTTTCGTTTGATTCATATACTTTTTCTTTCCTCACTTCAAATAATAAATTTAGATTCACTTTATCCAGTTTTTTCATTATTAGGTTGATATTTCGAACTATTTGGATGACTCCTTTTTTTTTTCTTTTTTGAATTTCTTTATAAATAGGTTCAAAAAAGAAAGGTCGTTTTCGAGGAGAACCAAAGGGAAGTTCCGCTTCCATTCCCCAGACTGTTAAAAAACAAAAATTTGTTTTTTTTTCTTTTTTTTTCATTAGATCTCTATGATGATGATGAGATCGTGCCCTAGATTTTCTCCAAGGTTTTAGACAGAAAGGATATAAAATCTTTATCTGAATACCTTCTATTAACCAATCTTGGGGAAATTCTGTTTCTGATAATTGAACACCATTATAGGTGCATTTAATATGGATTTCTCTATTCCATTCCTTAAAATCCTCGTTCCACTCGGGAATTTGAAATAATAACATACGGAAAAGATTTTTGGCTATTATTAATGAAGGCAATATAATGTATTTTCTAAGAAAAGATTGGGTTACTAACATCAAACTTCTTATTACTTGAGTAAATATAAAGGTATCCCAAGCTTCTGATATTTCTATCTGTTCATTTTTATATTTTTTTTCTTCTTTTTTATCTTCATTTTCAAAATAGGAAATTTTTAATTCTGATTCTTGTTCTCTCCCCATCCAATTCCTAAAAATTAGATTCTTAATTTCGTTGATATCAAAAAACGAAAAAAAATATGTTTTATCTAGACGATCCAAAAAAAGAGGAGAATGTACATTTACTTGAAAGAGGTTCCAAATAACTGTTTTACGTCTTTGAGCGCGCATGGATCCCTTTATTAGATTGCGACGAAAATCCGATTGTTTTAAGTAACGTATCAAAGCCACCTCTTCCTCTTCCTCTTCCATTTGATCATCCTTTTTCTCATTATTACTAGTATTCTGAATACTAGAACTAGAATTGGTATTCTGATTATTATCCTCATAAATTATCACACGTTTGGCTCTTCTTGAATGAATCTCATAATATTCTTCCTCCAAATCTTCTTCATTTTCTTCTTCCTCTTCTCTCAAATTCTCGGTTAATTTGTATGACCATCGAGAAACCTTTTTACTGATTTCTTCTTTTCTAATTCCAATAGATTTCTTTTTCATTATTTTTTGATCTTTTATATGTGTTGTAATTACATCAAAGAAAAATTGAAAATATTTTGCTTCACTTTCTGAATCAATTCCTTTTTCTTCTGGAGAATTCAAAAATGATTGACGGTGAAGTTCTACGGAATCATTAAGAAGTAGATCATGAATCTTATTTATAAAAAAAAATTCTACTAAATCTTCTGTATCTGTATAAGTATTCATGATTGCACATGAATCTAATTCTTTTCTCGTTCCTCGATATGGTCCGTTGAAAAAAGGATCATAAGTTTTTGGCAAGCATTTCTTTTTTTTTTCATCATCGCATAATATGGTTTTTTTTTCAAGCATATCCAGACTAGAGGATCTCTCATTTTTTTCTATAATTTGGATTCGGCTTCTCAATTCATTGTTCAAATTGTACTTTTTTTTTTCATTAGCATAAATCCAAGAATTATAAAGATCTTCGTCATATAGTTTTTCTATTATGTACAAAGAAATTCTTCGTTCTAGCATTTCCGAAAAAGTTGATAAACTGGGCGGATATGTAAAGGATATTATTTGTTTCCCATCACTTGTACATGTAAAAAAAAAAAATTGTGACATTTCATTGCGTAAAGCATTTTCTAATTTATCATTTTTTATATATCGTAATGGACGATTCCATCGCTTATAATCAAAAAAAAAAGTGACAAAAGTTTTTTCAACCCACAATCTTTTATTTTTATCTTCTTTCAGTCTTCCCAATTCCCAATTCTCTTGATGGGTCTCCAGATCAGAATCTTCGTAAACCGGGCTATCTTGATAGTAAGCCTCTTGAAAGTGAAATTCATCTATTTTGTCCAGATCCTCCTTTTCTTCGGAAGGTTTTTCTTCGGTGAATTCTTCTTCTTCTTTGAATTCTTCTTCTTCTTGTTCTTGTTCAGTCTCCTTCATTTCATAAGTTGTTTCTACATCGCTTTCTTCCTCTCTTTTTTCCTCTTCTTCCGTTTCTGAGATTTCTTTATCTTTCAGTTTCTTAGTGACAATAGGTGACGGCATTTTGCCTAAATAGTAAACACAGGTAATAAATAAGAGGATACTAAAGATTCGACCCATAGAATTTCTCAATTCTGACACAAGATACTTATTAGATCGAATAAAACAATTTTGCCGTATCCAGAACAATACCAATCCAACCCATTTCATGAATAAAATGTGACCTATTAACCAACCAACAAAACTACTTGTTAAAAATAAAATCTTGTTGTTGCATCGAAACATATAAATGTTGACTAATCTGGCTAACGTGGAACTTGGTAAAATAAAATGGTTGAATAATTGAATAATTAGATTATTAAGGAATACACATTGAATGCTGAGATTACGCATTGAATTTCTGTTAGTAGATCCATAATCAAAAAAGTTTTTATGATTGTTCCAGAAGAAATGAAGCAAAAGATACGGTAGAACTAGGACAGTTATTGTATGAGGTCTACTTAATGCTAGATGCAGAGGCGCATAATAGATCGATATGAACATCATGAGCTGTCCCACAATAAAACCAGTTGTTGCGGATACCTCCCTTTCATTTTCTTCTTCCATAATCCAAGCTCGTAGAAGTAAGAGATAAGAGGGCCCTATGGAGAATGTGGTCATA